AAAAGGGGGAGATAGTTTCATCTATTTTGTATCGTTTTGGCGGCATGGCCGAGTGGTAAGGCGGGGGACTGCAAATCCTTTTTCCCCAGTTCAAATCCGGGTGTCGCCTGATCAACAAAAGACTCAAAATTCCTTATACTGAATACCGATATAACTCGACGAATTCTTCCCCAGCAGGGGGTATGATCCTTGTTTGATTCTAAGCAATCTGTAGGGGGCTGGCTGTAAATCCTTGTGTCTAGGATTCAATAAAAGAAAGATTAGAGTAGTGGAAGGGAATCGGTACGTCTTGATAGCCCTTCTACTACTAATATAGTTTCTACTAACTAGGACTTGAATTAGATTGGATAGCCGGACGGGGAATCTAATTAGTAGTTGTGGAAAGGGCAGAAGATACTTTGTATACAACTCATGAAAGTCTCTGAATGCTTGAGCATTTAATCAATATTAGATAGATTGGAGCTTTTTTATATAAAAAAAGTGCAAAACTAAAGAATTTCTTTTTGATAAATCTAAACCCTAGTTAAGAATTGGCTATTTTACGTTTACGATTGTTTCAAAGACAAGAGGGTAAGGATTAGATCAAATGGCAAATCGAGGTATGTGATGGGTAGCAATCTGTCTTGATTCCAAATTTTTATGCCTTTTTCTTATTTTGCTTATAAAGGAAAAAAAAGAAACACTAGGTAGGATTATCCTACATGTTCTATTAGTAACATTCCCTCAAGACTTCTAAGGGTGTCACTTCCTGTTGTTATTTTGCTTGGGCTTAATGTTTCCAGATTCTACTAGAAATCATATAAGAACTTATTCGTGGAATCAATGGATTAGTTCATCAATAGTGTTGGTCCAGAACAGAACCCCCCCTTTTTTTTGACTCTGCACCATTGATTCCCCTATTATTAGTGAGCAATAAAGGAATAATTCCTTCATATTCATAGAGGTAGGGGACAACAATTCACATGGATATAGTAAGTCTCGCGTGGGCTGCTTTAATGGTAGTCTTTACATTTTCCCTTTCACTTGTAGTATGGGGAAGAAGTGGACTCTAAGGGTACTACGAAATTTAGTTAGCGTTTTTAACTATCTAATGAAATTCGTATTATTCATTTAATATTTTGGATTCTGGTGGAGTAATATATTAGATAAATAATATTTTCCATAAAAATCAAAGAGATATTTGACCGATTCCCATCGCATGTTCGTATTTCGAAAGTAAGAGGAATATAGATGATAGTCAATTTCTTCACAGATATTATTTTAGATTGATCTATATCAAGCCTCTATCTTTATAGAGTTTTATACATTAAATAACACTACTCAAAGAAATAGTATGGTAGAAAAAAATAGATGACTCTTTCTACCATACTATTTCTTTTTCTACCATACTAGTATTCATAGAATACTGTTGATTCTAGTCCGCTCATTAAATTTCTTCAATCATTGATAAGAACTACGAAGTCAAGTTACATTCAAATTTAATTATTTTGACTGACTGTTTTTACATATATAATAAGTAAAAAAGCAGTAGGAACTAGAATGAACAGTGCAGTAGCAATAAATGCAAGAATATTTACTTCCATAATCTCATCTTTCGCTTTTTTTTTTACTTTGCAATAACTCGGGATTTAATCCCATAGAGCCCCATAGAGATAATAAATCTTTCGCCTGTAAATTCAATGGGATGAATTAAATTTCAATGAATGATATTGAATCGGCTCAATATCATGAATAACATCAAATTGGTTCATCATCGAGAATTTTATAGTATAACAGAGAAAGATCTTTTATCCATACCGAATCCAACATTTTATTTCTAATCCAATCAAAAGTTCCTTTCTTTTGCATTTTTTTATTTATTTCTATTATTAATATCCTATTTATTTGAATTAGTACTGCTGGGACGCATATATCAAAAGTTCAGTGTGCAATTTGCATGAGATAATTTGATCCTTGTCCCCCTTTTCATCTCTCCTTTTCTATGATATGAAAAGAGAGATGAATTGAGTATTTATTGGGTCCGCCGGGACTGACGGGGCTCGAACCCGCAGCTTCCGCCTTGACAGGGCGGTGCTCTGACCAATTGAACTACAATCCCAAGGAAATTAAGGTGTATAGAATATATATTTGTATGATCTCCATTAATCACTCTGTTGTAGCCGGGACGCAGGTGATATATTGATCACCCATAGGTTAAGTGACATGGATTAATAGTAATCCTTTTGTTATTGCCAAATCAATCCATCTTTCAATGATAAATAATAATCTTTTGTTCTTTACTCTTTTCCTTAGACTTTATACTTACAGATCCTGATATGAATCTAGATTCTTAAGAAGATTCTAATTTTTGATAACAAATAAATCAAAATAGGGGTATATCAGAAAGTTTTCTTTTTCTTCTGTATCACAAGCATTTCTGGAAAACAGATAGGTTATATAATTTTAATTTCATCTTGGATCAGCGAATTATTGGGCCGAGCTGGATTTGAACCAGCGTAGA